ATCACACCTACCAAGAAAAAGTATTTTGTTTTGGTTCGACCCGTAGTCACATATGAAATATCCGATGGGATAAATTTAGCAACACTTTTCCCTCGTGATATCTTGCAGGAAAAGGATAATGTCCAATTTAGAGTTGTCAATTATATCCTTTATGGAAATGGCAAGTCAATTCGAGGAATTTATCACACAAGTATTCAATTAGTTCGGACTTGCTTAGTATTGAATTGGGACCAAGAACAAAATGGTTCTATAGAAGAGGTTCATGCTTCCTTTGTTGAGGTAAGGGCAAATGATCTAATTCGCGATTTCATAAGAATTGAGTTAGTCAAGTCCACTATTTCGTATACCGGAAAAAGGTATGATAGGGCAAGTTCCGGATTGATTCCCGATAATGGATTAGATTGCACCAATATCAATCCTTTTTATTCCAAGGCGAAGATTCAATCACTTAGCCAACATCAAGGAACTATTGGTATGTTGTTGAATCGAAATAAGGAATGCCAATCTTTGCTAATTTTGTCATCATCCAATTGTTCTCGAATTGGTCCATTCAATAGTTCGAAATATAACAATGTGACAAAAGAATCGGATCCCCTAATTCCAATTAGGGATTATTTAGGTCCCTTAGGCGCTATTGTACCTAAAATATCGAATTTTTATTCATCTTACCATTTAATAACTCATAATCAGATCGTGTTAAAGAAATATTTGCTACTTGACAATTTGAAACAGATTTTCCAAGTACTTCAAGTACTTAAATACTGTTTAATAGATGAAAATAGGAGGATTTATAATCCCGATCTATGCAGTAACATCGTTTTGAACCCATTCCATTTGAATTGGTGCTTTCTCCATCATGATTATTGTGAAGAGACATCGATCAAAATTAGCCTTGGACAATTTATTTGTGAAAATGTATGTCTATTTAAATACGAACCACACGTAAAAAAATCTGGTCAAATTTTAATTGTTAATGTCGACTTTTTAGTTATAAGATCGGCTAAGTCTTATTTGGCTACTCCTGGAGCAACTGTTCATGGTCATTATGGGAAAATCCTTTACGAAGGAGATACATTAGTTACATTTATATATGAAAAATCGAGATCTGGTGACATAACGCAAGGTCTTCCAAAAGTAGAACAAATCTTAGAAGTGCGTTCGATTGATTCAATATCGATGAACCTCGAAAGGAGAGTTGAAGGTTGGAACGAGCGTATACCAAGAATTCTTGGGATCCCCTGGGGGTTTTTGATTGGAGCTGAGCTAACCATAGCCCAAAGTCGTATCTCTTTGGTTAATAAGATCCAAAAGGTTTATCGATCCCAGGGGGTACAGATCCATAATAGACATATAGAGATTATTGTACGTCAAGTAACATCAAAAGTGTTGGTTTCAGAAGATGGAATGTCTAATGTTTTTTCGCCTGGAGAATTAATCGGATTGTTGCGAGCGGAACGAGCAGGGCGCGCTTTGGACGAATCAATCTGTTATCGGGCAATCTCATTGGGAATAACAAGAGCGTCTCTGAATACTCAAAGTTTCATATCCGAAGCAAGTTTTCAAGAAACCGCTCGAGTTTTAGCAAAAGCTGCTCTACGAGGTCGTATTGATTGGTTGAAAGGCCTGAAAGAGAACGTTGTTCTGGGGGGGATTATACCTGTTGGTACCGGATTCCAAAAATTTGTGCACCGTTCAAGGCAAGACAAAAACATTTATTTGGAAATCAAAAGAAAAAATCTATTCGAGTTGGAAATGAGAGATATTTTGTTACACCATAGAGAATTATTTTGTTCTTACGCGACAAACAATTTCCATGAGACAAATTTACATGAGACATCAGAACAATCATTTATGCGATTTAATGATTCCTAAGAGCGGGTTCATTTTCACTTTAACTATCTTTTAACTATACTGGTCTGATTATTGATTTGGTAATAAATAAAATAAGTAATTAAAAAAAATTATGGTTTGTGCCGTGTATCAATGGTCAATCCCCGGTAGAAGGTTCCATCGGAACAATTATTTATTTCAAGGTACCTCGTCTCTTTGTTAATAATACGAAAAAGAAAAAACAAAAAGGAAGTGTGGGAAAAAATGACAAGAAGATATTGGAACATCAATTTGGAAGAGATGATGGAAGCAGGAGTTCATTTTGGTCATGGTACTAAGAAATGGAATCCTAGAATGGCCCCTTACATTTCTGCAAAGCGTAAAGGTATTCATATTACAAATCTCGCTAGAACTGCTCGTTTTTTATCAGAAGCCTGTGATTTAGTTTTTGATGCAGCAAGTAGGGGAAAAAACTTCTTAATCGTCGGTACCAAAAATAAAGCATCGGATTCAGTAGCATCAGCTGCAATAAGGGCTCGGTCTCATTTTATTAATCAAAAATGGCTCGGTGGTATGTTAACGAATTGGTCCACTACGGAAACGAGACTTTATAAGTTCAGGGACTTAAGAGCAGAAGAAAAGATGGGGAAACTCAACCGTCTCCCCAAAAGAGATGCAGCAATGTTGAAGAGAAAATTATCTACCTTGCAAACATATCTCGGTGGGATCAAATATATGACGGGATTGCCTGATATTGTGATCATCGTTGATCAGCAAGAAGAATATACGGCTCTTCGAGAATGTGCCATTTTGGGGATTCCAACGATTTGTTTAATCGATACAAATTGTGACCCAGATCTTGCAGATATTTCGATTCCAGCCAACGATGACGCTATAGCTTCAATTCGATTGATTCTTAACAAATTAGTATCCGCAATTTGTGAAGGTCGTTCTAGCTATATAAGAAATCGTTGATTATGATTAAGATTAAGAATAATAAAATTAGTTAATGTTAATTATTGGGCAACTCCATAGATTTATTGGATCGGTTACTTTTTTTTGAATTTTTAAAAATAGAAAAAAAAAGAACTGGGGATATTGATATATATTATGATGTTATGTGATTTCTTGGTATCCTAAATATATGATTAATGATTCAAGTTGGTGAGTTGAGAAAGAAATGGTTGAATCAAACTAATTCCTTTTTTGAAGTTCAATTTCTATCAGAGGACAATATGAATGTTATACCATGTTACATTAAAACACTCAAGGGGTTATACGATATATCGGGTGTAGAAGTAGGCCAACATTTCTATTGGCAAATAGGAGGTTTACAAATCCATGCCCAAGTACTTATCACTTCTTGGGTCGTAATTGCTATCTTGTTAGGTTCAGCCATCATAGCTGTTCGGAATCCACAAACCATTCCGACCGACGGTCAGAATTTCTTTGAATATGTCCTTGAATTTATTCGAGACTTGAGCAAAACCCAGATTGGAGAAGAATATGGACCTTGGGTTCCTTTTATTGGAACTATGTTCCTATTTATTTTTGTTTCTAATTGGTCAGGTGCCCTTTTACCTTGGAAAATCATACAGTTACCTCATGGGGAGTTAGCTGCGCCCACGAATGATATAAATACTACTGTTGCTTTAGCTTTACCCACGTCAGTGGCATATTTTTATGCAGGTCTTACCAAAAAAGGGTTGGGTTATTTCGAGAAATACATCAAACCAACTCCAATACTTTTACCAATTAACATCCTAGAAGATTTCACAAAACCCCTATCTCTTAGTTTTCGACTTTTCGGGAATATATTGGCTGATGAATTAGTAGTTGTTGTTCTTGTTTCTTTAGTCCCTTCAGTAGTTCCTATACCTGTCATGTTTCTTGGATTATTTACAAGTGGTATTCAAGCTCTTATTTTTGCAACGTTAGCCGCGGCTTATATAGGTGAATCCATGGAGGGTCATCATTGACTAGTTTTCGAAATAGTCTTTTTTTTTTAGCTTATCCCAATTCATGCATGGTTCAAGATAATCTGCTTGGTTGGAGAACATAATAGATATAAATACGTATGAATATATGACCTAGAGTCGTAGGAGAGAAGATGAACGATATTACGGAATTGTAAAAAAAAAAAAGGGATGGGTTGGGGAGGTCACACTAGATGTATGTAATGTCTATAAGTCTAGCCGCTTTTTGTGTGGGTTTCGAGGAATGATTCTATAATCCGATTCAATATAAAATGTGGCCAGTTTACGTTATGGAAGAAAGAAATGTATATGTAATATGTATATGTAATATTAGATATTCACTAGTTATATAGTCCTATCTATATATAAATAGAAGTCCTTATGCCTTACCTATATACTAACTAACTATATATATATCTAACTATATGCTATATATATGTAATATATATAGCAATATATATAGATAGCAATATATATAGCAAAATAAATAAAAAATATATATATATATGTATTGATATACATATTGATATCGTTATATTGATATATTGATATCGTTGATATCGATCATATTGATATCCATTGCATATATTGATGATTGCATATATTGATGATTGCATATATTGATTTGATTGCAGTTTACTGCATTTAGATTAGATGGATTACAAGATAAGTCAAGTCCTTTCTTCTGTTTCATTTGTGATTGTGGATTGGATGAAAAAACAGATGAACTCAAGGATATAGAAGAGTAAAGAACGAAGGATGGAATGAAAGAATGGTTGGAAAGAAAGAAATGCAATAACTAGAGCCGTATGTATATGGATTTACAAAAACTTCATCATGGGTAGAAACAAAAAACGAGATATCGAAGTAGTTCTGACGATTCAGTAATATTATCATTAGTTTTTAGTTACTCCGACCCAATAGATCTTAATGATCAAACTTAATGATAAAATTAAGTAATAATTCATTGGTTGATTGTATCATTAACCATTTTTTTTTTTTTTTGTGCGAGGAACTTACCATGAATCCACTGATTTCTGCCGCTTCCGTTATTGCTGCTGGATTGGCTGTAGGACTTGCTTCTATTGGACCCGGAGTTGGTCAAGGTACTGCTGCAGGCCAAGCTGTAGAGGGTATTGCGAGACAACCAGAAGCAGAGGGTAAAATACGAGGTACTTTATTGCTTAGTCTAGC